GAACAATTAAAGTATTAGTAGCATAGCAAAAAGGCGTTCCTCATCAAAGATGCACTTGCTATTGCTAGTACTAGTACATCTGAGAATTCTTAATTGATTAGTTTAAATAACCCCGGACTGTAGAACAAAGGAGTATCCCGAACCTACACCGAGGTATTGACGGCTATTCTCAAATATCACAGAACAGAATGGGATACGATGAGATACAATGCAATAGAAACAAAGACAGGGGTAACGAGTTACCTACTCTTACTTAATGGTCAAAGCAAACCGTTTCATTCCGAATTAAAGAATTCGGAATTAATCAAATCTCCCCAAGTAGGACTTGAACCTACGACCAATCGGTTAACAGCCGACCGCTCTACCACTGAGCTACTGAGGAACACCGGTAAATTCGATCTCATAGAGTTCTATTCCTGTTCTCAACCCATCATCAATATGAGCTCGAAGTTTCCTTTTTTGTAACTCGTTGAACTTCTTCGTAGTGGTTCCGTTCCATGCCTCATTTCATAGGGAACCTCAAAGTGGCTCTATTTCATTATATTCTATCCATATACTAATTCCATTCATTGAATATCCCCATCTTTGGTGTCATTGAGATAAGAGATGTCGTTTCCAGTCTATCTCTTTGTATTTCGATATCTATAGAAATAGATAGTTGAAAAATCATAATCATTATGATAATCATTATCAAATAAATTATATAATAATCAAATTCATTATAAAATAAATTATATAATAAATAATAATAAATAATCAAATCATTATAAAATAATAAATAATCAAATCATTATCATTATAAAATACATTATATAATAATCAATAATCAAATCATTATCATTATATAATAATAATCAAAAAAATGCAATAGAAAATAAACAAAAAGAGAGAAAACAAACAAAAGGAGAAGTTAACAATGATTTTTCAATCTTTTGTGCTAGATATAGTATCTTTATGCCCGAAAATAATGAATTCGGTCGTTGTGGTTGGACTCTATTATGGATTTCTAACCACATTCTCGATAGGGCCCTCTTATCTCTTCCTTCTTCGAACTCGGGTGATGGAAGAAGGGACCGAGAAGAAAGTATCAGCAACAACTGGGTTTATTACGGGACAGCTCATGATGTTCATATCGATTTATTATGCGCCCTTGCATCTAGCATTGGGTAGACCTCATACAATAACTGTCATAACTCTACCGTATCTGTTATTTCATTTCTTTGACAAAAATTCCAAACACTTTTTGAATCGATACAAGAATCCAAAATCAATACGTAATTTTAGTATTCAAAGAGTATTCCTTAACAATCTTCTTTTTCAGTTATTAAATCCCTTTTTTTTTCCAAGTTCAATCTTAATAAGATTAGTGAACATTTATCTCTTTCGATGCAACAATAAATTGTTATTCTTAACAAGTAGTTTTGTTGGTTGGTTAATTGGTCACATCTTTTTGATGAAAGGGATTGGATTGATATTAGGCTGGATACGGCAAAATAATTCGAAAAAATCGAATGTACCTATTCGATCTAATAAGCGCTTTATGTCAGAATTTAGAAATTCTATGTTTCAAATATTTGTTCTTTCCTTATTTATTACCTGTTTATACTATTTAGGCAGACTACCGCTTCCTTATTTTTTTACTCAGGAAATGCGAGAAATTCAAGAAAAGAGTGAAATTGGAAAAATCGATGTTGAAAGAAATTCGGAAACGGCAGGAACTAAACAAGAACAAAAAAGATACATCGAAGAAGATCTTTCTCCTTATCTTTTTTCGAAAAAAGATAAGAATTTGGACAAAATAGAGAAAGAGAATGATCTCTTAGGATTTCAAAAACCTCTTGTAACTATTCTTTTCGATTATCAACGATGGATTCGTCCATTGCGATATATAAAAAATGATCGATTTGAAAATGTCGTAAGAAATGAAAATTCACAATTTTTTTTTCATATATGTCAAAGTGATGGAAAAGAGAGAATATCTTTCACGTATCCACCCAATTTATCAACTTTTCTGAAAATCATGGAAAAAAAAATGGATCTCTTCACAAGAGATAAAATCTCCTATAATGAATTGTCTAATTCTTGGAGCTCCACCAATAAAGAAAAAATAAAGAAACTAAGCAATGAATTTTTTAAAAGGGCAAAAGTTCTAGATAAGGAATTTCGTCCTCTAGATGTATTCGAAAACCGAATTAGATTGTGTAATGATGATACGAAAACAAAATACTTAACCAAAATATATGATCCTTTCTTGAATGGACGCTTTCGTGGACAAATTCAAAAATGCTTTTCACCATCAATTAAAGATGAAACTTACACAACAAATTACACTTTGATAAATAAGATTCATGGTATCCTTCTTTATACTCATAGTAATTATCAGGAATTTGAACAGAAAATAGATCCATTTGATAGAAAATCATTATTAACTGAAATTGGTTTTTTTTTTAACTTAATCAGTAAATTTTCGGAAAAATCAGTATCAAGTTTGAATTTTGACGGACTTTATTTATTTCCAGAACATGAACAAGTAAAAATGGATTTCGAAGAAAAAAAAAGAAAAAAAAAATTCTTATTCGACGCAATTAGAACTGATCTGAACGATCAAACAATTTTTAATAGAAAAAAATCTATTGGAATAAACGAAATAAGTAAAAAAGTGCCTCGATGGTCATACAATTTAATCGACGAATTGGAGCAACTGATGGCAAGAACAGCAAAGAATGCTCAGATTCGTTCCAGAGAAGCCGAACCAAGAATTTTTTTTACTACAGATTCAGAGTATGAGAATGAGGGTAGTCGTCCTAGTATTATTGAAAATACTGAAAAAAAAAAAACTGAAGTCGCTTTACTACATTATTTACGCGAACCGGATTTTTGCCGAGAAATAATCAGAGGATCTATACGCGCTCAAAGGCGTAAAACAGTGACTTGGAAAATCTCTCAAAAAAATCCCCACTCCCCCCTTTTTTTGGACAAAAAGCGATTCTCGTTCTTTTCTTTTGATGATATTTTCGAATCAATGAAAATCTTTTTTATGTCCAAAAATTGGATGCAAAAAGAGACAGAATTTGAAATTTCGGATTATACAGAAGAAAATGAGATAAAAGAGGAGAGAGAAAATGAGAAGAAAGAGAAGATAGAAAATGAGATGAAAGAGGCGCAAAAAGAAGAAGACGAGAGAACACTTAGAGAAACGGCAGAAATCTGGGATAGCTTTCTATATGGATATAGTCGACCAATTAGAAGTTTGTTATTAATAACCCAATCGATTCTTAGAAAATATATTATATTACCTTCATTGATAATAGCTAAAAATATCGTTCGTATACTATTATTTCAAATTCCTGAATGGTCAGAAGATTTTAGGGATTGGAAAAGAGAAATGCATATTAAATGCACCTTTTATGGCGTTCCACTATCTGAAAAAGAATTTCCAAAAGACTGGTTAACAGAGGGTTTTCAGATAGGGATCTTATTTCCTTTTCGTCTGAAACCTTGGCACAGATCTAAGGCTAAGGTACGATCCACTGAAAAAAAAAACGTGAAAAAAAAGAGCTTTTGCTATTTAACAATTTGTGGAACACAAGTGGAATCGCCCTTTGCGGATCATATCCCAAATCCATTTTCATTTTTTGATCCCATTTTTAAAATAGTAAAAAAAAAAATGAAAAAAAAATTGAAAAATAGTTTTTTTCTAGTTCTAAAAGTTTTAAATGAAAGACAAAAAGGTTTTTTAACCATCTCAAAAGAAAGAGGAAAATGGACCTTCAAAAGTATTCTTAAAAGTATTCCATTTAGATTCAAAAAAATAGATGAATTGAGTGAAAGCAAAAAAGATTCAACAATCAGTAACAATAATCCAATGATTTACGAATCACCCGTTGTAATTCAATCTATTAATTGGACAAATTCTTCATTGACAGAAAAAAAGATAAAAGATCTTAACGTTAAAACAAAGACAATCATAAACCAAATAGAAAAAATGGGGGAGATTATAACTTCAGAGAATAATTTTAATTCGAACAAAACAACTTATGATGCTCAAAGATTCGAATTACAAAAAAATATTTTACAGATATTAAAAAGAAGAAATGTTCGATTGACCCGTAAATCGTATTCTTTTTTTAAATTTTTCATGGAAAGGGTATACATAGATATTTTTCTATATATCATTAGTATTCCTAGGATCAATGTACAAGTTTTTCTTGAATCAACAAAAAAAATGATAAATGAATCCACTTACAATAAAAAAACAAATGCGGAAAGAATTGATAAACAAAATCAAAGTATAATTCCATTTATGTCGATTATACACAAATCTTGTAATATTACGAATACGAATTCAAAGAATTCTTGTGATGTATCTTCTTTGTCACAAGCATATGTTTTTTTTAAATTATCACAAAGCCAAGTTATTAACGCATATAAGTATAAGTTAAGATCTGTTTTTGAATCTCATGGAAGATCTTTTTTTCTTAAGAATGAAATAAAGAATTATTTTTGTAGAATACAAGGAATATGTCATTCCAAATTAAGCCATAAGAACCTTCCCGATTCTGTAATGAATCAATGGACAAATTGGTTAAAGGTTCATTATCAATATGATTTACCTCAGAGCAGATGGTCTAGATTAGTACCACAAAACTGGAGAAATAGAATCAATGAACATCGTGTGGCTCAAAATAAAGATTTAACCGAATATGATTCAGATGAAAAAACCCGATTAATTCTTTACAAAAAACAACAAGTAGACTTAGTAAAATTAAAAAAAAAATTTAAAATTAAAAAACAATATAAATATGATCTTTTGTCATATAAATTTCTTAATTATGCAGATAATAAAGAATCATATATTTATGGATATAGATCACCATTCCAAGCAAAAAAAAAGCAAGCTATTTCTTATAATTACAACACACAGAAAAAAGAATTTTTGGATATAACGGGCGATATCTCTATCAACAATTATATAGCAGAAGATACTATTATAGATATGGAAAAAAATATGGATAGAAAGTATTTTGATTGGATGGAAATGAATGTAGAAATATTAAATCATTCCATATCGAATCCTAAATTTTGGTTCTTTTTGAAATTTTGGATATTATATGATGCATATAAGAATAATCCTTGGATCATACCAAGCGAATTCCTTTTTTTCCATTTTTATGGAAAAAATGTTAGTAAAACTAAAAACTTTACTGGAAAGAAAAAAAGAATAGATGATATTTTGAGCTCATCGAAAAAAAAAAAATCTCTTGAATTCGAGTTAGAGACTGGAAATCCAGCAAAAGAAGAATACGCGAGTCGAGTCGATCTTAAATCATCTTTCTCAAACCAAGAAAGAGATTTCTCAAATCAAGAAATAGATTTCTCAAATCAAGAAATAGATTATGAAAGATCAGACAGGAAAAGGGTGGATAAGAGTATAAATAAAAAGGAATACAGGAAAAATATAAGGATAGAACTGGCTTTCATACTAACAAAGTATTTGGGTTTTCATTTGAACTTTCATACTTCCTTAGATGAAAGAATAATGAATAATATCCAAGTATATTGTCTCATGGTTGACTTGAAAAAGAAAAAACAATTTGTTATAGACTCTATTCAAAGGGGAGAACTAAGTCTAGATTATTTGGTGATTCAAAAGAATCAGAAGGATTTCACTCTTACAAAAGAAGGAGGAGATAAAGAATTGATGGAAAACAAAATATTTTTTGTTGAACCAGTTCGCCTGTCTAGAAAAAACTATGAACAATTTTTTATGTATCAAACCACAAGACTCTCATTGATTCATAAGAGTAATCGCCAAATTAATCAAGGAAACCCCGAAAAAAGTCGTCTTGATAGAAAGAATTTTGATAAATACATTCCAAGAACAAGAGATCAAAAGATAACAGAAAATAAAGAAAAAAATCATTATGATTTGTTTGTTCCTGAAAATCTTTTGTCCGCTAGACGCCGGAGAGAATTGAGAATTCTAATTTGTTTCAATCTTAGAAATGGAAATAGTGTGCATAGAAACACAATATTTGACAATGAGAATAAAATAAATAATTGCTGTCAAGTTTTGGCTAAAAATAAAGATCTTGATAGAGAACAAAAAAAACTAATGAATTTCAAATTATTTCTTTGGCCTAATTATCGATTAGAAGATTTAGCTTGTATAAATCGCTATTGGTTTGATACCCATAATGGAAGCCGTTTCAGTATAGTAAGGATACATATGTATCCGCGATTGAAAATTCGATAATCTGCACTTATCTTCTATTTCTCATAACATATCTGATAACAGATCTGTTATCTGTTTGTTATGCGAAGACAAATATATATATATATAATATAATTTTATATTATATATATATATAATATAATCAATAATATATAATATATAAATAATATATATATATAAATAAAAATTATATAAAAAAATAAAAAAATATTTAAATATATATATTTAAATATATAAAATAAATGCGCACACGCATTGTGGCATTGATACTAATTCAATGATGTATCCATTAGATCGAAAAATGAATCAACAAAATAATTTATTTTGTTTTGAAGTATACTGTATTTATTTGAAGTCTACAGTAGAATTTTTTTTGTGAATCCGTAAATATAGTATTTTTATAACTATCCATAAATATAGTATTTTTATATCGATTTGAATTGCTTAATTTAATAATAATAATTAATTTGATTTGAAAAAAAAAAGAAATTAAGAATTCTTAAGTAAATTAAGATTTTTTATATTCCAAAATTCAAAATTAGTGTCATTACTATTACTGATCAATAAAAATATCTAAAAATCTCTATCAAAAAAGAGGGGGAGAGGACAGCTTTCATTTTATTTTATGATAAAAAATTCATTTATACCTGTTATTTCACAAAAAAAAGAAGAAGAAAACCCCGGATCAGTTGAATTTCAAGTATTCAATTTCACTAATAAGATACGAAGACTTACTTCACATTTTGAATTACACCCAAAAGACTATTTATCTCAAAGAGGTTTACGTAAAATTCTGGGAAAACGGCAACGACTACTGTCTTATTTGTCAAAGAAAAATAGAATACGTTATAAAAAATTAATAAATCAGTTGGGTATTCGGGAGTCAAAAATTCGTTAATTTCAAGAGTCATTTTCAATTATTCGATTTATTAGATCTTGAATTTTGATGAACTTTTTTTTTAACGATTCATGGAAGAATGAATCGAGGAAAAACAACCTATGAATGTCCCAGCTACAAGAAAAGATCTCATGATAGTCAATATGGGGCCTCACCACCCATCAATGCATGGTGTTCTTCGACTTATTGTTACTCTGGATGGTGAAGATGTTATTGATTGTGAACCAATATTGGGTTATTTACACAGAGGAATGGAAAAAATTGCGGAAAACCGAACAATTATCCAATATCTGCCTTATGTAACACGTTGGGATTATTTAGCTACTATGTTCACAGAAGCAATAACCGTAAACGGACCGGAACAATTGGGAAATATTCAAGTACCAAAAAGAGCCAGCTATATCCGAGTAATTATGTTGGAGTTAAGTCGTATAGCTTCTCATCTACTATGGCTGGGACCTTTTATGGCAGATATTGGTGCACAAACCCCTTTCTTCTATATTTTTAGAGAAAGAGAATTAATATATGATCTATTTGAAGCTGCGACAGGTATGAGAATGATGCATAATTTTTTTCGTATCGGGGGAGTAGCGGCTGATCTACCTCATGGTTGGATAGATAAGTGTTTTGATTTCTGCAATTATTTTTTAACAAGGGTTGTTGAATATCAAAAACTTATTACGCGAAATCCAATTTTTTTAGAACGGGTTGAGGGAGTAGGTGTTGTTGGTAGAGAAGAAGTAATAAATTGGGGTTTATCAGGACCGATGCTTCGGGCTTCCGGAATACAATGGGATCTACGTAAAGTTGATAATTATGAATGTTACGAGGAATTTGATTGGGAAGTTCAATGGCAAAAAGAAGGAGATTCATTAGCTCGTTATTTAGTTCGAATTGGTGAAATGATGGAATCCATAAAAATTATTCAACAGGCTTTGGAAGGAATTCCCGGCGGGCCATATGAAAATTTAGAAATCCGCTGTTTTGATAGAGAAAGGGAGCCAGAATGGAATGATTTTGAATATAGATTCATTGGTAAAAAACCGTCTCCGACTTTTGAATTGCCGAAACAAGAACTTTATGTAAGAGTTGAGGCTCCCAAGGGAGAATTAGGAATTTTTCTAATAGGGGATCAGAATGGTTTTCCTTGGAGATGGAAAATTCGTCCCCCGGGTTTTATCAATTTGCAAATTCTTCCTCAATTAGTTAAAAGAATGAAATTGGCTGATATTATGACAATACTAGGTAGCATAGATATCATTATGGGAGAAGTTGATCGTTGAAATGATAATTGATACAACGGAAGTCCAAGATATCAATTCTTTTTCCGGATTGGAATCTTTAAAAGAGGTCTATGGAATTCTATGGGTACTTGTACCTATTTTTATTCTTGTATTGGGAATCACAATAGGTGTACTAGCAATTGTATGGTTAGAAAGAGAAATATCTGCAGGGATACAACAGCGTATTGGACCCGAATACGCGGGTCCTTTTGGAGTTCTTCAAGCTCTAGCAGACGGAACAAAACTACTTTTCAAAGAGAATCTTATTCCATCGAGGGGAGATATTCGTTTATTCAGTATCGGACCATCCATATCAGTCATATCAATTCTACTAAGCTATTCAGTAATTCCTTTTGGCTATAACTTTGTTTTATCCGATTTCAATATCGGTGTTTTTTTATGGATTGCTTTTTCGAGTATTGCTCCCATTGGACTTCTTATGTCAGGATATGGGTCAAATAATAAATATTCCTTTTTGGGTGGTCTACGAGCCGCTGCTCAATCAATTAGTTATGAAATACCATTAACTCTATGTGTCTTATCAATATCTCTACGTGCGATTCGTTGAAACAGAAAAAGCTATTCGATGCTATTGCTACGCTCCTTTCTTTATAGTACTTTATAGGAAAGGGGTCAAAGAAATTGAATAGATACCTTCATTATCCTTATTTTTTCCAAATTTGGATTGAAGAACTAAATCTGATAGTTATATGAGTGAAATAAAACAGCTTCTATTGAATCTAATTTAAGAATACTATATGACTTAAAGTTAAAAGATAGTATGATGATTTGAAATGGCAGTAAAAATATTGAGTCTCATTTTCTATGTATAAGAATTAAGTGAAATAAAATTATAACCAGAATAGGCCGTTTAACCCAAGATTGGATAATTAGTCATCCTGTTTTGAAGCGGGCTCAAAAGACCAACCTTATTGAGTTTTAGTTACCATTTGTATGAATTATCATAGATGTATTAACATAAATAAGGGGTTAATAAAAAAATGAGTGGATGGTTAGAAACACCAAGATACACAAAGGATTAGTAACACAGATTTTGTAAATTATCCAAAAGACAATTTACGCATAATAGAAAAAGAATACTAATTGGGGCTTTAAGTTGGTAGAAAAAATCAAGCAATACTCCCCACAATTCCGATCCAGAGTATGCTCCCATCCACTGATTAAATAAATTACTATCAGGAACGAAAAAATCCTTTAAGATTTATTAAGTCCCTTTTTCATAGCACAAAAAAGAAGAATAGGAACGAAAAAAACACAAGAAATCAAAAACGAAAAGGAGATAGCTTTTTCGTTTTTGATTTCTTATATCCATATTCATGGAAATAGAATTCATGTCATAATTAAGAAACTAATGTGTAATTCTTTTTCGTAATTGAAAACGATGGGGTTTATTGATAATTCTAAAAGAGTATTTTATTGAAGAATTCAGTTATTACTCAACAAATAAAAATTTTTATTTTTAAGGGATGAGATCAATTCAGAAGTACCTTTTGTATCTTTTATTAAAATTTCTCTTTCTTATTTAATTTTTTATTAGAACAGAACAGACAGAATTGAATTGGTCTAATTCAGAACCGTCCGATAGATTTGAATCTTATCTATCTATCTTAGGAACAAGAGAAGATAAATAATCGGCCCGGTCCTTAGATTTACTTAAGGCTTTCCAGGAGCCGTATGAGGTGAAAATCTCATGTACGGTTCTGTAATAGAGATGATAACAGTAATGTTATCATCGACTAGGATTATCTAATAGTTTAAGTACAGTTGATATAGTTGATGCGCAATCAAAATATGGTTTTTGGGGATGGAATTTATGGCGTCAACCTATGGGTTTCATCGTTTTTCTAATTTCTTCGCTAGCAGAATGTGAAAGATTACCTTTTGATTTACCAGAAGCGGAAGAAGAATTAGTAGCGGGTTATCAAACAGAATATTCGGGTATCAAATTTGGTTTATTTTACGTTGCTTCCTATTTAAACCTATTAATTTCTTCATTATTTGTAACAGTTCTTTACTTGGGCGGTTCGAATATCTCTATTCCGTACATATTCGTTTCTGAGTTTTTTGAAATAAATAAAACATATGGAGTTTTTGGAACCACAATTGGTCTCTTTATTACATTAGCTAAAACTTATTTGTTCTTATTCCTTTCTATCATAACAAGATGGGCTTTGCCTAGGCTAAGAATGGATCAATTATTAAATCTTGGATGGAAATTTCTTTTACCCATTTCTCTCGGTAATCTATTATTAACAACTTCGTCTCAACTGTTTTCACTGTAAAAGATTAATCTTCTATATTCATAACTTGTCTCAAATAAGAGAAAGAAATAAAACAAAAATATTCATAGATATTTACGATATGTTCCTTATGGTAACAGGGTTCATGAATTATGGTCAACAAACAGTCCGAGCTGCAAGGTACATTGGTCAAAGTTTTATGATTATCTTATCTCACGCAAATCGTTTACCCGTAACTATTCAATATCCTTATGAAAAATTAATCACATCGGAACGTTTCCGCGGTCGAATCCATTTTGAATTTGATAAATGCATTGCTTGTGAAGTATGTGTTCGTGTATGTCCTATAGATTTACCCGTTGTTGATTGGAAACTGGAAACTGATATTCGAAAGAAACGATTGCTTAATTACAGTATTGATTTCGGAATCTGTATTTTTTGTGGTAACTGTATTGAGTATTGTCCAACAAATTGTTTATCAATGACTGAAGAATATGAACTTTCTACTTATGATCGTCACGAATTGAATTATAATCAAATTGCTTTGGGCCGTTTACCGATGTCAGTAATTGATGATTATACAATTCGAACAATTCAAATAAAAAAATAAAATTTTTTATAATTTATAATTAAATACAATTCTTATAAAAAAGAAAAAAATCATATTCTATATAATATATAATAGAATAATATAAATAGACTAAATATATAGAATATATATAATTAAATTTGGATAATATTATTAAAAAAAAAAATAAAAAATATTCAAATGAATAAAAATTCTATTAGATATTTGATTTAAAATATCCTATATTATAGAAATCTATTCTTAAATAGATAAATTATCTAATTATCTATAATTATTATATATACTTTAGTTTTAGTATAGTTTCAAACTACTCTTTCATATAAAGACTCGAATGACATTGATCATATAACTGTACCTATATCAATTCAAACTCCTTAGGATTTTTTTTATTCAATGCGAAAAGTTAAGTATATAAACTTTTTTTCCTGGTCATATCAATAAGGTCATGAAATTTAGATTTCTTTGTCTTTTTTTTACATATAATGGATTTGCCTGAAACGCTACATGATTTTCTTTTAGTCTTTCTGGGATCGGGTCTTGTATTAGGAAGTCTAGGAGTAGTATTACTTACCAACACCATTTTTTCTGCGTTTTCGTTGGGACTGGTTCTTGTTTGTATATCTTTATTCTATATTTTATCAAACTCCCATTTTGTAGCTGCATCACAGCTACTTATTTACGTGGGAGCTATAAACGTTTTAATCATATTTGCTGTGATGTTCATGAATAGTTCAGAATATTACCAAGATTTTCGTCTTTGGACCGTTGGGGATGGAATTACTTTGATGGTTTGTACAAGTATTTTTGTTTCACTAATAACTACTATTCCAGATACATCATGGTATGGAATTATTTGGACTACAAGACCAAATCAGATTATTGAACAAGATTTGATAAGTACTAGTCAACAAATTGGAATTCATTTATCAACAGATTTTTTTCTTCCATTTGAACTCATTTCAATAATTCTTTTAGTGGCTTTAATAGGTGCAATTGTCGTGGCTCGCCAGTAAGAAATCTTTACAGAACTAACAATATAAATACAGATTCCATTTTCTTGAATTTTCGCACATTGATTTCTGTCGAATTTTATGTAAAGTGAAAGAGTTTTTATGTAGAAACTCATTTTTTTATTACCGATATTCTTTTGTTCCAGACTTGTTCTATTCTTTAGTCAATCGAATCTGTAGAATTGTTGTTCATATTGAAATGAATCAAAATTGATAAGGAGTTGGTCAATGATGCTCGAACATGTACTTGTTTTGAGTGCCTATTTATTTTCTATTGGTATCTATGGATTGATCACAAGTCGAAATATGGTTAGAGCCCTTATGTGTCTTGAACTTATACTGAATGCAGTTAATATGAATCTCGTAACTTTTTCTGATTTTTTTGATAATCGCCAATTAAAAGGAAATATTTTTTCCATTTTTGTTATAGCTATTGCAGCCGCTGAAGCAGCTATCGGACCGGCTATTGTTTCCTCAATTTCTCGTAACAGAAAATCAACCCGTATCAATCAATCGAATTTGTTGAATAAATAGTATTAATCATAATTAATCATAAAAAGTAGAATTGAGAATAGTGTAATATTTATCAATTCAAATTAGCATGTCTGCTACACTACTTATGATCATGTTTGTGTTTGCGGAATCATAAGAAATCAAAGTATCCTGGTCCTGTCCTCTTCTCTTCCTTCTTATAAATTTATTTAGACGTCTATTTTGATTAGCAAAATTCTGACAAATCATTGATTCATCTGGTGTATAAATATATGATTCATTTACGAGTTTACTAGATCGATAATTTTCATTTTTAATGTTCAAAAATTAGTATAGATACAATGTCACATTCAGTAAAGATTTATGATACGTGTATAGGATGTACTCAATGTGTCCGAGCCTGTCCCACAGATGTATTAGAAATGATACCTTGGGACGGATGTAAAGCTAAGCAAATAGCTTCTGCCCCAAGAACAGAGGACTGTGTTGGTTGTAAGAGGTGTGAGTCCGCCTGTCCGACGGATTTCTTAAGTGTTCGAGTTTATTTATGGCATGAAACAACTCGAAGTATGGGTCTAGCTTATTGATACGTTTCAAAAAACACCACACGAATACGTTTTTTACTGGCAAAAATCCGTGCTCAAAATAAAATAGAAAAGGTTTTTTTTCTATTTTGAGCGCGGGCTTTTCTGGCCCAAGTGTATCTTATTTTTATCACGAATTATTTTCCTTGGTTAACAATAGTTGTCGTTTTGCCAATAGCCGCAGGTTCCTTAATTTTCTTATTTCCTCATAGGGGAAATAAGGTAATTAGGTGGTATAGCATTTGTATATGCTTAATCGATCTCCTTCTAACAACCTATGTATTTTGTTATCATTTCCAATTGGATGATCCACTAATGCAACTGACGGAGAATTATAAATGGATCAATTTTTTTGATTTTTATTGGAGATTAGGAATAGATGGACTTTCTATAGGACCTATTTTACTGACGGGATTTATCACCACTTTAGCCACTTTAGCGGCTCAGCCGGTTACTCGAGAATACCAATTATTCCATTTCCTGATGTTAGCAATGTATAGCGGTCAAATAGGACCATTTTCTTCTCGAGATATTTTACTTTTTTTCATCATGTGGGAATTGGAATTAATTCCCGTTTATCTACTTTTATCCATGTGGGGGGGAAAGAAACGTTTGTATTCAGCTACAAAGTTTATTTTGTACACTGCGGGAAGTTCTGTTTTTTTATTAATGGGAGTTCTGGGTATCGGTTTATATGGTTCTAATGAACCAACATTAAATTTTGAAACATTAACTAATCAATCGTATCCTGTGGCGCTGGAAATAATATTCTATATGGGATTTCTTATTGCTTTTGCTGTCAAATCGCCGATTATACCCTTACATACATGGTTACCAGATACCCACGGAGAGGCACATTACAGCACTTGTATGCTTTTAGCCGGAATCTTATTAAAAATGGGAGCATATGGGTTGGTTCGAATTAATATGGAATTTCTTTCCCACGCTCATTCTATATTTAGCCCCTGGTTAATGATATTAGGTTCTATTCAAATAATCTATGCCGCTTCAACATCTCTTGGTCAACGTAATTTAAAAAAAAGAATAGCTTATTCCTCGGTATCTCATATGGGTTTCCTAATTCTAGGAATTGGTTCTATAAGTGATACTGGACTCAACGGAGCCATTTTACAAATCATATCTCATGGATTTATTGGCGCTGCGCTTTTTTTCTTGGCAGGAACTAGTTATGATAGACTACGTCTTCTTTATCTTGACGAAATGGGCGGAATGGCTATCCCAATGCCAAAAATATTCACGACTTTTACTATCTTATCGATGGCCTCTCTTGCATTGCCAGGCATGAGCGGTTTTATTGCAGAATTGATAGTTTTTTTTGGAATAATTACTAGTCAAAAATATCTTTTAATGATTAAAATACTAATTACTTTTGTAACAGCAATTGGAATGATATTAACCCCTATTTATTTATTATCTCTCTTACGGCAGATGTTCTATGGATATAAGTTTTTTAATACACCAAACTCTTATTTTTTTGATTCTGGGCCGAGAGAATTATTTATTTCGATTTCTATCCTTATACCCGTAATAGGTATTGGTCTTTATCCGGATTTCATTTTCTCATTCTCGGTTGACAAGGTTGAAGCTATTCTATCTAATTTTTGATAGACAGTTTTCGTGAATAAATGAACAAAACCAATAAATCAAAAAGAGAAAGAAACCCGTTGTACAATGAACAAAAGATTTTTCCGTTAGATTCACTTAAAAAAATAATTCGAATTGTAATCGAATATGTTTGTTGTTTGTGAGAACCCCTTGAATCATTACATTACTTGATTTAAAGGGTTCTCGATGATTTATGTATGAAAAGTTTAATTTATGGGAATTATATAATATATATATATAGATATATATATGCTTTCTATATCTTTATTTCTCGGGTTCTTTACTCATTTTAATTCAATTAGATCAATTAGATGTAAATGAACCATAACTATGTAGTCCTATTCCTAATAGATTGATCCCCAAATAACATATCCAAATTATAAGAAATCCTATAGAGGCCACTATTGAAGAATTTACACCTTCCAATTTTTTATTTTTTCTAGTATGTAAATAAATAGCGAATATGGTCCAAGTAATAAAGGCCCAAGTTTCCTTTGGATCCCAATTCCAATATGATCCCCATGCCTCGTTAGCCCATACTGCTCCAGAAAGAATACCTATCGTTAAAAAGAGAAAACCTAGACTAATAATACGATAACCCCAACAATCCAATTGTTGAATAAATTGAGATCTGTAATAATTTCTAGAAGAAGAAAAAGAAGTTTTTCGTAAAACATTGTTTCTTTCATTCATATTCATGTATTTGATTTCAGCAAAATCAAATGATTCATTTAAAGAATCCAAATTCTTGGTAAAAGCAAAAATTTGGATGACTTCTTGAAACGTAATGACTAAAATAGCCACTGATAATAATGATCCACATAAAAGAGCGGCATAGCCCAATATCATCATACTTACGTGCATCATTAGCCAATGGGATTGTAGAGCGGGTACTAATATTACGGATTGATGCATTTTGGTTAAAAGACCCGAAGTAGCAAAGCCTTGGGTAAAAATAACACTTGGTGCAATTATTGTACTTAAATGGTTTTTATCCTTTTTAAAAAAAGGGACCATATGAAAAATGGAAAAACCCCATGAAAGAAAGATTAAAGATTCATATAAATCACTAAATGGTAAATGGCCCGAAAAAAACCAACGAGTAATTAACAATCCCGTTACACAGAAAAAAGTTATTATGATGGCTTTTTTGGACAAATCATATAATCCTACGATTTCATTGACTAATAAGGTTATCAAATGAATTGAAATCACAATTGATATGACCGAAAACGATATATGAGTTAATATATGCTCTAAAGTTGAAAATATCATATATATAATATAAATAAATATCTATAATGAAAATAAAAAAGGTATGAATACTAGGAATAGAAATCCTGAATTGAATTCATTATAGGACTTATTCTTTTAAAATATAGGATGGGATGTCATGCCGCCACTCGGACTCGAACCGAGATGCTCTAGCACTGCTTCCTAAGAGCAGCGTGTCTACCAATTTCACCATAGCGGCTTACTCGAAATCATAATAACCTATTCATTAGTCAATCGTCGAGATTGAAAGAATCAATTAAAGTGCAATATTTATTTTATTTAGTACAATATAATAATTTTATATTAACGATAAGTATAGTAATTGATTATTATAATTTTATATTAATATAAACTAAAAAAATCTTAAAATAAAAAAAGAGAGCATTTCTATTTCAATACGAATTTGTATTCTTGTTCTTTTTTCATTTCGAGTGTGAGTTTTATAATCTAACAACGGGGAATGGGTTTGTTTTTCGTAGTTTACACTTTTTGTAATTCAAAAACAGCAACGTTGAGACTGGAACTATCTAGTTCTGACTTCAATCCAGGAATGGAAAAGAACATTTTTTGTAGTTGTTTATGACTCATTTTTTAGTTATTTCATTTGCTGACTCTAAAGAAATGCATTTCCATTTTTTCAATGAAAGAAAAATAGTTAATTTATATATCTAAAATTTAGCACTCCATTCAAAAAATTAGAAAGATTATATATATTTAGAATATATTATATATATTATATATATAATATATTCTAAATATATATTCCATATTAGTATTAAAGAATACTCTTTGAATCGAGCTAATTCAGATTATTCCAACATTATTATATTATTTGTTTTTGTTACAAAAAAAACTTTTGGAGTTCCCTGTAAAAATAGATCGAGCTAATGAAAAGGCTTTCAATGCTGTCCGATATCCCTTTTTTTTCCAAAAAGTCTTGCGAATTTTTTTTTTTGATATAGAAGTGCGCTTTTTTGGAACTGCCATTCAACTAAGATCGTTTTTTCATTGCTATAGTTCGATGTGAAAGACATTTATTCTGTAAATGAAAACGCATTTTTCTTTAATTAATTAATTAGCCATATGTCTTATCTATCTGAATTCCCTCTTTTTTATGTTTGTTTTCTATCTAAAGTAAAACATTGAATATGAGAAACCTTTTCCAAACATAGATATAGATCTTTTTTTATTGTAATGTAAAATAATCAATTAGTTCATTTTTGAACTAATGTTTCTGAATAATACAAAAAGTATTATTTTGGGGGGTCATGTCATATGAATTGTTTTTTCTGATTTATATCAAAATAAACGAATGTATCAAAATAAACGAATGTTCTTAGTTTTGGTGTAATTATTTATCCTCACTCTATAGATAAAAATTTTTATTTTACAAATTTCGTATTTATTATTATTTATTTTATTATTTATTAATAAATAATAAAATTTTTCATTTTTACTAACGTAGTAATTCTAAATAGTAATTTAGTAATAATAATAATTTTTTTTTTTTTTTACTAGGAATTCAATTTCGTTATTGGCCCATTTTTACTTTGTACTTTGCAATATTGGAAGTATTGTGCAAAGATTCAGAATAATTAAGAATATCAAATTCTATTTATATATCCACGTTTTTTATTAACCGAACCCTTTACAAAAGAGATAAAACAAACGAATAAGAAACAAAATTCATTAAGAATCAAAATCCTTTTTATTCTTTATTTTTTTTTTGTATGGAATATACACATCAATCTTCATGGATCATACCTTTCACCCCACTTCCAGTTCCTATGTTAATAGGGGTAGGACTTCTACTTTTCCCCACGGCAACAAAAAATCTTCGCCGTATGTGGGCTTTTCCTAGTATTTTCTTGTTAATGATAGTTATGATTTTTTCGATCGATCTGTCTATTCATCAAATCAAGAACAGTTCTATCTATCAATATGTATGGTCTTGGACTATAAATAATGATCTTTCTTTAGAGTTTGGCTACTTGATCGATTCACTTACTTCTATTATGTCAATATTAATCACTACTGTTGGTATTCTGGTTCTTATTTATAGTGATAATTATATGTCTCATGATCAAGGATATTTGAGATTTTTTACTTATTTGAGTTTTTTTAATACTTCAATGTTAGGATTAGTTACTAGTTCAAATTTGATACAAGTTTATATTTTTTGGGAATTGGTTGGAATGTGTTCTTATCTATTAATAGGTTTTTGGTTCACACGTCCTATTGCGGCAAATGCTTGTCAAAAAGCGTTTGTAACTAATCGTGTAGGGGATTTTGGTTTATTATTAGGAATTTTAGGTCTTTATTGGATAACGGGTAGTTTGGAATTTCGGGATTTATTTCAAATATTCAATAACTTGATTGATAAGAATGAGGTTAATATTTTTTTTGTTACTTTGTGCGCCCTCTTGTTATTTTGTGGCTCAGTTGCGAAATCTGCCCAATTCCCTCTTCATGTATGGTTACCGGATGCTATGGAAGGGCCTACTCCTATTTCTGCTCTTATACATGCAGCTACTATGGTAGCAGCTGGAATTTTTCTTGTAGCTCGACTTCTTCCTCTTTTCATAGTTATACCCTCCATAATGAATGGAATAGCTTTGATAGGTATAATAACAGTAGTATTAGGAGCTACTTTAGCTATTGCTCAAAAAGATATTAAGAAAAATTTGGCCTATTCTACAATGTCTCAATTGGGTTATATGATGTTAGCTTTAGGTATGGGCTCTTATCGAGCCGCTTTATTTCATTTGATTACTCATGCTTATTCAAAAGCATTGTTGTTTTTAGGATCTGGATCCATTATTCATTCAATGGAAGCAATTGTTGGATATTCTCCAGATAAAAGTCAAAATATGGTTCTTATGGGCGGTTTAACAAAACATGCGCCAATTACAAAAACAGCTTTTTTAATAGGTACACTTTCTCTTTGTGGTATTCCACCTTTTGCCTGTTTTTGGTCCAAGGATGAGATTCTTAATGATAGTTGGTTGTATTCACCAATTTTCGCAATAATAGCTTGTTCCACAGCAGGATTAACTGCATTTTATATGTTTCGAATCTATTTACTTGTTTTTGAAGGATATTTAAACGTTCATTTTCAAAATTTCAATGGAAAGAAAAATAGTTCATTCTATTCAATATCTTTATGGGGCAAAGAAGGAAAACAAAAATTAAAAAAGAAAATGCATTTATTAGCTTTATTAACAATGAATAATAATGAAAGGACTTCTTTTTTTCGGAAGACAACATATTCACATCGAATTAATCGAAATGTAAAAAGCATAACAGGTCTTTTTATCGATAGTACCCATTTTGGTACAAAAAACATTCCTTGTTTTTATCCTCATGAATCAGACAATACTATGCTATTTTCTATGCTTGTATTAGTATTATTTACTTTATTCGTTGGGGCCATTGGAATTTCTTTCAGCCAAGAAGGAGTAAATTTGGATATATTATCCAAATTGTTAATTCCTTCTATAGACCTTTTACATCAAAATTCAAAGAATTCTGTGGATTGGTATGAATTTTTTACAAATGCAACTTTTTCGGTGAGTATCGCTTTTTTCGGAATATTTATAGCGTCTTTTTTTTATAAACCCGTTTTTTCTTCTTTACAAAATTTGAACTTATTTAATTTATTTGAAAAAAGTGTTCCTAAAAAAATTATTGCTGATAAAATAATCAATGTCATATATGATTGGTCATATAATCGTGGTTATATAGATTCTTTTTTTGAAGTCTCTTTAATTGCGAATGTAAGAAAGTTAGCTAAATTAAATTATTTTTTTGATAGACAAGTAATTGATGGAATTCCAAATGGAGTTGGTATTTCAAGTTTTTTTATGGGAGAGGCTATCAAATATGTGGGGGGTGGACGAATTTCTTCGTATATTTTCTTTTTTGTATTAATCTTTTTAGTAATTTGTTATTATATATTCATATAATGTACTATTAAACCTAAATTGGGATTATCTGCTAAGAATTATGGTAGAGCAGTTTATGAATGTCTCATTCGAAAAGCTTCCTTGACCAATTGGATAGATCAAGAAAACAGCAGTTGCAACTGGAGTATATTAGAAATTATTTTATCTTTTTCCCTTTTGTTTTAAGAAATTATATTAGAAATTATCTTGTCTTTTTTTTTCTTATCTAGATTTAATAGATCTATG